ATTATCAGCCTCTTTCAGATATGAATCTATCTGATTCAGAAGGGAAGAACTTGTATCAGTATCTCAGTTTCAATTCAAACATGAGTTTGATTCACACTCCATGTTCTGAGAAATATTTACCATCTGGAAAGAGGAAAAAACGGAGTCTTTGTCTAAAGAAATGCGTTGAGAAAGGGCAGATGTATAGAACCTTTCAACGAGATAGTGCTTTTTCAAATCTCTCAAAATGGAATCTGTTCCAAACATATATGCCATGGTTCCTTACTTCGACAGGGTGCAAATATCTAAATTTCACCCTTTTAGATACTTTTTCAGACCCATTGCCGATACTAAGTAGCAGTCAAAAATTTGTATCCATTTTTCATGATATTATGCATGGATCAGATATATCATGGCCAATTCCTCAGAAGATTCTTCCACAATGGACTCTGATAAGTGAGATTTCGAGTAAGTGTTTACAGAATCTTCTTCTGTCCGAAGAAATGATTCATCGAAATAATGAGTCACCCGTTCCATTGATATGGACATCAAAAAATGCTCGGGAATTCCTCTATTCAATCCTTTTACTTCTTCTTGTTGCTGGATATCTCGTTCGTATACATCTTCTCTTCGTTTCCCGAGCCTCTAGTGAGTTACAGACAGAGTTAGAAAAGATCAAGTCTTTGATGATTCCATCATACATGATTGAGTTGCGAAAACTTCTGGATAGGTATCCTACATCTGAACTGAATTCTTTCTGGTTAAAGAATCTCTTTCTAGTTGCTCTGGAAGAAATACGGGGTTCTGCTTCTGGTGGCAACATGTTATTGGGTGGTGGTCCCGCTTATGGGGTCAAATCAATACGTTCTAAGAATAAATATTTGAATATCAACCTCATCGATCTCATAAGTATCATACCAAATACCATCAATCGAATCACTTTTTCGAGAAATACGATACATCTAAGTCGTACAAGTAAAGAGATCTATTCATTGATAAGAAAAAGAAAGAACGCGAACGATGATTGGATTGATGATAGAATAGAATCCTGGGTCGCGAACAATGATTCGATTGATGATGAAGAAAGAGAATTCTTGGTTCAGTTCTCCACCTTAACGACAGAAAAAAGGATTGATCAAATTCTATTGAGTCTGACTCATAGTGATCATTTATCAAAGAATGACTCTGGTTATCAAATGATTGAACAACCGGGATCAATTTACTTACGATACTTAGTTGACATTCATAAAAAGTATCTAATGAATTATGAGTTCAATAGATCCTGTTTAGCAGAAAGACGGATATTCCTTGCTCATTATCAGACAATCACTTATTCACAAACCTCGTGTGGGGCTAATAGTTTTCATTTCCCATCTCACGGAAAACCCTTTTCGCTCCGCTTAGCCCTATCCCCTTCTAGGGGTATTTTAGTGATAGGTTCTATAGGAACTGGACGATCCTATTTGGTCAAATACCTAGCGACAAACTCCTATGTTCCTTTCATTACGGTATTTCCAAACAAGTTCCTGGATGATAAGTCTAAAGGTTATCCTATTGACGATATCGATATTGATGATAGTGACGATATCGATATTGATGATAGTGACGATATTGATGATGACCTTGATACGGAGCTGCTAACTATGACGAATGTGCTAACTATTATGTATATGACGCCGAAAATAGACCGATTTGATATCACCCTTCAATTCGAATTAGCAAAAGCAATGTCTCCTTGCATAATATGGATTCCAAACATTCATGATCTGTATGTGAATGAGTCGAATTACTTATCCCTCGGTCTATTAGAGAACTATCTCTCCAGGGATTGTGAAAGATGTTCCACTAGAAATATTCTTGTTATTGCTTCGACTCATATTCCCCAAAAAGTGGATCCCGCTCTAATAGCTCCGAATAAATTAAATACATGTATTAAGATACGAAGGCTTCTTATTCCACAACAACGAAAGCACTTTTTCATTCTTTCCTATACTAGAGGATTTCACTTGGAAAAGAAAATGTTCCATACTAACGGATTCGGGTCCATAACCATGGGTTCCAATGCACAAGATCTTGTAGCACTTATCAATGAGGCCCTATCAATTAGTATTACACAGAAGAAATCAATTATAGAAACTAATACAATTAGATCAGCTCTTCATAGACAAACTTGGGATTTGCGATCCCAGGTAAGATCGGTTCAGGATCATGAGATCCTTTTCTATCAGATAGGAAGGGCTGTTGCACAAAATGTACTTCTAAGTAATTGCCCCATAGATCCTATATCTATCTATATGAAGAAGAAATCATGTAAGGAAGGGGATTCTTATTTGTACAAATGGTACTTCGAACTTGGAACGAGCATGAAAAAATTAACGATACTTCTTTATCTTTTGAGTTGTTCTGCCGGATCGGTCGCTCAAGATCTTTGGTCTTCATCCGGACCCGATGAAAAAAATTGGATCACTTCTTATGGCTTCGTTGAGAATGATTCTGATCTAGTTCATGGCCTATTAGAAGT